GAGTGAATGGAACGGAAAAAACAAAGGATGAATTCCACTTTCACCTTAAAGAGACATGCTATAAAAATAGCCCAGTTTATGAAACTTTTGATCTGGATGGGAATCAAGAAAATTCGAAGTTAGAAATATTTAAAAACAAAGAAAAAGAAGATCCTTTCTTCTGGTTTGAAAAACCTCTTGTGACCCGTCTTTTCGACTATAAACGATGGACTCGTCCATTGCGGCATATAAAAAATGATCGATTTGAAAATGCTGTAAGAAATGAAATGTCACAATATTTTTTTGACGCATGTCGAAGTGATGGAAAACAAAGAATATCTTTTACGTACCCACCTAGTTTGTCAATTTTTAGGGAAAAAATGCAAAGACATCTTTCTTTGTACACAACGGAAAACTCTTCCTCTTATGAACTTTATAATCAATGGGTTTATACCAATGAACAAAACAAAAACAATCTAAGCAACGAGTTTATAAGTAGAATAGAGGCGCTAGACAAGAGATCTCTTCCTCTGAATTTCTTCGAAAAAAGGACTAGATTATGTAATGATGAAACTAAAAAAGAATACTTGCCTAAAAAATATGATCCTCTCTTGAATGGGCCTTATCGTCGAACAATCCATTTACTTTTTTCACCTTCAATGATAAAAAAAACTTCTATCAAAAATTCCACGGGAACTCTTTGGATAAATAAGATCCACGGTATCCTTCTTACTACGGATTATCGAGAATTTAAACAAAAAATAGATGCATTTGATAAAAAATCATTATCAATGGAAATTGGTAATTTCTTGAACTTAATTAGTGAATTTGGTGGAGAATCACCATCAGATTTCAATTTTAATTTAAAAGGACTTTCTTTATTTCCAGAACCCGAAAAAAAAAGAATTTATTCAAAAGATCAAGCAAAATTTTTATTCAATGCAATTCTAACTCTTACCAACGATCAAAAAATTAGAAAAAACGATCTTGGAATAGGAATAAAAGAAATAAGTAAAAAAATATCTCGATGGTCATACAAATTAATCGATGATTTAGAACAAGAAGAGAGAGAAAATCAAGAAGACGTGGGGGATCAGATTCGTTCACGAAAGGGTAAACGTGTAGTAATTTTTACTGCTAATCAGCAGAATCCCAATACTTATATTACTACCACAGATACTAAAAATTCTGATCAAACAGATATTAACAATTCTGATCAAGCGGAAGAGGTGGCTTTAATACGTTATTCTCATCAATCGGATTTTCGTCGAGACATAATCAAAGGCTCCATGCGCGCTCAAAGACGTAAAGTAGGTATTTGGGAACTGTTTCAAGCAAATGCGCATTCCCCACTTTTTTTGGACAGAATAGAAAAATCCCTTCTTTTTTCCTTTGATATCTCCAAACTTATGAAACTAATTTTTATAAATCAGATGGGCAAAAACACAGAATTCAAAATTTCAAATTATGCGGAGGAAGATACAAAAGAAAAAGATAAAAAAGAAGCGAATAAAAGAGCGAAGGACAAAATAAAAGAGAAAGCGCGAATAAAAATAGCAGAAACCTGGGATACCATTCTATTTGCTCAAGTAATCCGGGGTTCAATTTTAGTAACCCAATCAATTCTTCGAAAATATATTATATTACCGTCCTTCATAATAGCTAAAAATATGGGTCGTATGCTATTATTTCAATTTCCTGAGTGGTCCGAGGATTTAAAGGGTTGGAAGAGGGAAATGCATGTTAAATGTACCTATAATGGTGTTCCATTATCCGAAACAGAATTTCCAAAAAACTGGTTAACGGATGGTATTCAAATAAAGATACTATTTCCTTTCTGTCTGAAACCTTGGCATAGATCTAAGTCAGCTTCTCCTTACAGAGATCTAATGAAAAATAAAGGGAAAAACTTTTGTTTTTTAACAGTTTGGGGAATGGAAGCAGAACTGCCTTTTTGTTCTCCCCGAAAAGGACCCTCCTTTTTTGAACCTATTTTTAAAAAACTCATAAAAAAAATGAGAAAATTTAAAACTATTAGAGCTAGAAAACTATTAGTTTTAAATTTAAAAGAAAGAATAAATTTCTTTCTAATAGTCTCAAAAGAAAAAAACAAATGGATTATAAAAAGCATACTATTTATAGAACGAATAAGAAAAGAACTATCAAAACGAAATCCAATTCTATTATTTGGATTGAGAGAAGCTAAAAAAGAAAAAGATTTGGTAATCACTAATAGTATGATTTATGAATCATCTAGTCAAATTAAATCTATTGATTGGACAAATTATTCACTAACCGAAAAAAAAATAAAAGATCTAACGGATAAAACAAGCCTAATTAGAACTCAAATAGTAAAAATGACAAAAGAGAAGAAAAAAAAATTTCTAGCTCCACTAATCAATATTAGTGCTAACAAAAAAAGTAATGATGCTAAAATCTTAGAATCCCCCCGACTTTTCCGGCAGATGTTAAAAAGAATAAATATTGAATTAATCTGCAAATCATCTATCAAATTTTTCCTTGAAAGGATATATATAAATATCTTCTTATGTATGATTAATATTCCTCGGATTAGTACACACCCTTTTCTTGAATCTCTTGAATCAAAAAAAAAAACAAAGGATAAATACATTTCTAAGATTGAAGCCAATCAAAATCAAGAAGGGATTAATAAAACAAATAAAAATCTAATTCACTTTATAAAGTCCCTTTCTAATATTAGTAATTCACAAAACTTATCCTCTTTGTCACAAGCATATATATTTTACAAATTATCGCAAACCCAAGTTACTAAGTTTAAATATGTCCTTCAATATCATGGAACCTCTCATTTTCTAAAAAATAAAATAAAGAATTATTGCGGAGCACAAGGAATATTTCATTCCGAATTCAAATATAATAAATTTAGGAATTCTGGAATGAATCAATGGAAAAATTGGTTAAGGGGTCATTATCCATATACTTTTTATAAGATTAGATGGTCTAGATTAGTAACAAAAAAACAGCGAAATAGAGTTAATCAAGGTTGGCTGGCCCCAAATTCAAATAAAGATTTAAACAAATGGAATTCATACGAAAAAAACCAAGTAATTCATTACGAAAAAGAAAAGAATGATTATACATTACTAAATCAAAAATCAAATTTTAAAAAACACTATGGGTATGATCTCTTATCATATAAATCTATGAATTATGAAGATAAGAAGAACTCATATATTTATGTATCACCATTACAAGTAAAGACTAACCAAGGAATTTCTTATAATTACAACATACATAAACACAAATTATTTGATGGGATGCGAGGTAGCCTTATCAATAATTTTCTAGTAAAGGATGGTATTATGGATATGGAGAAAAATCGGGATAGAAAATTTTTGGATTGGCAAATTGTCTATTTTTGTCTTAAAAAGAAGATCAATATTGAATCCTGGATCGATATCAACAGTACTAAAAATGCTAAGACTAGCAATGATCAAAAAATTGATAAGAAAGATCTTTTTTATCTCACGATTCATCAAGAAATCAACCCTTCCACTAAAAAAAAAGGGTTTGATTGGATGGAAATGAATGAAGAACGTCCCATATGGAATCTTGAACTCTGGTTCTTCCCAGAATTTGTGCTACTTTATGGTTCATATAAAATTAAACCTTGGGTCATACCCACGAAATTACTTCTTTTTAATGGAAATATTAGTGCAAATAAAGACATCAACGAAAAAAAAAAGGATTTTGAATTAGAAAATAGAAAGAAAAAAGAATCTCCAACCCAAGGGAATCTTGGATCAGTTCTTTCAACCCAAGAAAAAAATGTTGAAGAAGATGAAGATTATGCGGCGGGATCAGACATACAAAAACATAGAAATAAAAAGCAATACAAAAATAATACAGAAGCGGAAGTTGATTTATTTTTTAAAAATTATTTGCTTTTTCAATTGAGATGGGACGATTCTTTAAATCAAAGAATGATCAATAATATCAAGGTATATTGTCTTCTGCTTAGACTGATAAACCCACGAGAAATTGCTATATCCTCTATTCAACGGGGAGAAATTAGTCTGGATATAATACTAATTGAGAAAGATTTTACTCTTACAGAATTGATGAAAAAGGGGATATTTATTATTGAACCAGTTCGTCTCTCTGTCAAAAATAATGGACAATTTATTATGTATCAAACCATAAGTATTTCATTGATTCATAAGAGCAAGGACCAAACTAATAAAAGATCCCAAGAAAAAGTATATGTTGATAAAAAGGATTTTGATAAATCCACTGAAACACATCAAAAAATAACTGGAAATAGAGAAAAAAATTATTATTCTTTGCTCATTTCTGAAAATATTTTATCACCTAGACGTCGTAGAGAGTTTAGAATTCTAATTTGTTTTAATTCAAGAAATAGGGACGGTTGGGATAGGAATCCGGTATTTTGTGATGGGACGAACGTAAAAAACTGTGGTAAATTTTTGGATAAAAACAGAAATATTGATATACAGAAAAATAAATTAATAAAATTAAAATTCTTTCTTTTGCCCACTTATCGATTAGAAGATTTAGCTTGTATGAATCGCTATTGGTTTGATACCATTAATGGCAGTCGTTTCAGTATGGTAAGGATAGATATATATCCACAATTAAATTAAACATTTGATGATGGTATAGTTTTGCTATATATCCTCTAGCATATCTGATATATGAAAGCAAATATATACATACACACATGTGTTGTCTTACATTCCATTCTGATACATGATACTAATTCAATGACGTATCAATTCGATCTATAAATAACTTAGTAGAATCCTCTTAGTTTCATTTAGCTCTAACTTTTTTTATGAGTGCCGTCCCTTTGAATTTCTATATGAATCCAATTTAAAATTGGATTGATCATTGACTCATCTTGTTTAAAAAATTAATAAAAGGTTTTTTTATTTGATAAAATTAGGAGTCCATAATTAAATTCTGCATACCCGATTAAAATGGTTGGCATTATTATTTCTGATCGGTAAAATAAATATCTTTAAACAAGAAAATTAAAAGAGGGAGAAACTTTCGTTTTATGATTAAAAATGCATTCATTTCCGTTTTTTTGCAAGAAGAAAAAGAAGAAAACCCGGGGTCTGTTGAATTTCAAGTCTTCAGTTTCACCAATAAAATACGAAGACTTACTTCACATTTAGAATTTCACAGAAAAGACTATTTATCTCAGAGAGGTTTACGTAAAATTCTGGGAAAACGTCAACGACTACTGGCTTATTTGTCAAAGAAAAATAGAGTACGTTATAAAGAATTAATTGGTCGGTTGAATATCCGGGAACTCAAAACTCACTAATTTGAAGAACTTTAATTATTTGATTTACTAGATCTTGAATTTTGATGAATTTAGTTTTATTTTCGACAATTCATGGAAGAATGAATCGGGGAAAAACCTATGAATATACCAGCTACAAGAAAAGACCTCATGATAGTAAATATGGGTCCTCACCACCCATCAATGCATGGTGTTCTTCGACTCATCATTACTCTAGATGGTGAAGATGTTATTGACTGTGAGCCAATATTAGGTTATTTACACAGAGGAATGGAAAAAATTGCGGAAAACCGAACAATTATACAATATCTGCCTTATGTAACACGTTGGGATTATTTAGCTACTATGTTCACAGAAGCAATAACCGTAAATGCACCGGAGCAGTTAGGAAATATTCAAGTACCGAAAAGAGCCAGCTATATCAGAGTAATTATGTTGGAATTGAGTCGTATAGCTTCTCATTTGTTATGGCTTGGACCTTTTATGGCAGATATTGGTGCACAGACCCCTTTCTTCTATATTTTCAAAGAAAGAGAATTAGTATATGATCTATTCGAAGCTGCCACTGGTATGAGAATGATGCATAATTATTTTCGTATCGGAGGAGTGGCTGCCGATCTACCTTATGGCTGGATAGATAAATGTTTGGAGTTCTGTGATTATTTTTTAACAGGGATTGCTGAATATCAAAAACTTATTACGCGAAATCCTATTTTTTTAGAACGAGTTGAGGGAGTAGGCATTATTAGCGGAGAGGAAGCAATAAATTGGGGTTTATCAGGACCAATGCTACGAGCTTCTGGAATACAATGGGATCTTCGTAAAGTTGATCATTATGAGTGTTACGACGAATTTGAGTGGGAAGTCCAATGGCAAAAAGAAGGAGATTCATTATCTCGTTATTTAGTACGAATCAGTGAAATGGTGGAATCTATAAAAATTATTCAACAGGCTCTGGAAGGAATTCCAGGAGGGCCCTATGAGAATTTAGAAACCCGATGCTTTGATAGAGTAAGGGATCCCGAATGGAATGATTTTGACTATCGATTTATTAGTAAAAAGCCTTCGCCCACTTTTGAATTGTCGAAACAGGAACTTTATGTGAGAGTCGAAGCACCAAAGGGCGAATTGGGAATTTTTTTGATAGGAGATCAAAGTGTTTTTCCTTGGCGATGGAAAATCCGACCGCCGGGCTTTATAAATTTGCAAATTCTTCCTCAGTTAGTTAAAAGAAAGAAATTGGCTGATATTATGACGATACTAGGTAGTATAGATATCATTATGGGAGAAGTTGATCGTTGAAATGATAATGGATACAACAGAAGTACAAGATATCAATTATTTTTCCAGAGTGGAATCGGTATATGGGATCATATGGATGCTTATCCCTATTTTGACTCTTGTATTGGGAATAACAATAGGTGTACTCGTAATTGTGTGGTTAGAAAGAGAAATATCCGCAGGGATACAACAACGTATTGGACCTGAATACGCCGGCCCTTTGGGAATTCTCCAAGCTCTAGCAGATGGGACAAAACTTCTTTTCAAAGAAAATATTCTTCCATCTAGGGGAGATACTGGTTTATTCAGTATCGGACCATCCATAGCGGTCGTATCAATTCTACTAAGTTATTCGGTAATTCCTTTTGGCTATCACCTTGTTCTAGCCGATCTCAATATCGGTGTTTTTTTATGGATCGCTATTTCAAGTATTGCTCCCATTGGACTTCTTATGTCAGGATATGGATCCAATAATAAATATTCCTTTTTAGGTGGTTTACGAGCTGCTGCTCAATCAATTAGTTATGAAATACCATTAACTCTATGTGTGTTATCAATATCTCTACGTGCGATTCGTTGAGACATAAATTTTTTCCTATGGGTTGATGAACTAAATCAGATAGTTATATGAGTGAAAGAAAACAGCTTATAAGTTCGCAGTAAAAAGATCAAGTCTCATTTCCTATGTACCAGGATGAAGCAAAAGTAAATATAAACAGTAAAGACTGTTTACCCCAAGATTGGTTGATTGGACATCATGACTTGAAGCGGGGTTCACAAGATCAACTGTATGGAGTTTTTATTATTGTTTGTATTGTATGTATTATCATACATGTATTACCATAATGGGTGATTCGGCAAAATGAGTGGATGGTTAGAAACACCAAATTACACAAAGGATTAGTAATAGAGATTATGTAAATTAT